GTGTCAATATACAGGGGTGTGGGGTTACAGGATGCCATTTCCTATGAGAGGAGTGGCGTGGTATTGTTCCATGATTTTGCTTTGTGCGTAATAGTCTTTATTCTCTGTGTCGTGGTAGCTATGTTCTGAAGCATTTCCGCAGGGGGTACGTCGGTTGTTGGGGGATATAGCGGGTCCAATTATGTGGAAATCATCTGAACAACCCTGCCTATCGTTGTTCTTTTGGGACTGAGTTTCCCCTCGCTGGCCCTCATGTATCTAAGTGAGGGGCCTCAGGGGGGCTCCCCAGACCTGACCTTTAAGGCTATTGGCCACCAGTGGTATTGGAGCTATGAGGGGGGGGACTTTCTTGATTTTAGCGTAGATTCATATATAATGCCCCTGAGCGAGCTGGGGGGAGGAGACTTTCGCCTGTTGGAGGTGGATAACAGCTTAGTGTTACCCTTTAGGTCTAAAATTCGGCTTGTGACCTCCTCTACGGATGTTATTCACTGTTGGGCTCTTCCATCCCTTGCCTTAAAGGTTGATTGCGTCCCCGGACGCTTAAATACTCTTCAGGTTGGCTCTACAGTACCTGGTTCCTTTTTTAGGCAATGTAGTGAGATCTGTGGAATCAACCATAGCTTTATGCCCATCCATGTTGAGTTTGTAGATTGAGACTCGTTTTTAACCTATGTGGCGCAATAACTCCCTGATTTCCCTCTTCATGGGATCCTTCTTTTCCCTTCCCAGCCCTGCCAATTTATCGTATTGGTGAAATATGGGTTCTCTTTTGGGGTTATTTTTAGTTATTCAGATCGTAAGCGGCTTATTTCTAACTATGCACTATGCTAGTAACATCGAGGTGGCGTTTGACTCGGTCAGTAAGACCATTAGGCGGGATTCAAACTACGGTTGGGTTTTTCGTTCTATTCACGCTAACGGGGCTAGCGTTTTCTTAGCCTTAATCTACTTACACATGGGGCGTAGAATTTACTATAAACGCTACGGGAACCTTCACACCTGGAGTGTGGGGGTAGTGTTGCTAGCTCTATCAATATTAACGGCCTTTTTGGGGTACGTGCTTCCGTGGGGTCAGATAAGCTTTTGGGGTGCAACCGTTATTACTAACCTTATGACGGCTATCCCAATCTGGGGCAGGGCCCTTGTAACTTGGGTCTGGAGGAGGTTCTCCGTTGATAATGCAGCCCTAAATCGGTTCTATACACTTCACTTTTTGGTACCCTTTATTATCGGGGTTATGGCGCTCGTGCATTTAGTAGTGCTTCACGAAGAGGGGTCTGGCAACCCCTTGGGTGTTTTTAGTTCCTCATTTAAAATTTTTTTTTGGCCTTATTTCGGGGTTAAGGATATTCTGGGGGCGCTATTTGTGTTGTCTCTTTTTTTGGGGATTGTTTTTTTAGCTCCTGATATATTTAGAGACCCGGATAACTTTTATAAGGCTAACCCAATGGTTACACCTGTGCACATTAAGCCTGAGTGGTACTTTCTGTTTGCCTACGCCATTCTCCGGTGCATCCCTAACAAGGGGATAGGGGTCTTTGCCCTAGTTCTTTCTATCGTTGTGTTTTTCTTTTTACCATGGGTGGGAGGGGTTTCATACCTTCCTACCGTCGCATATCAAATAGTGGTTTGGTTGTGGGTAGCAAACTTCTTTTTATTAACCTGGTTGGGGGGCTGTCCCGTAAAAGACACATTTACTCACTTAGCGCAAGTTAGCGGCTTTTTGTATTTTTCACTAATTATTTTGTTTGTCTGACTTTAGGGGGGGATGTAGTTTAGTAAAAAATATGACTTTTACACAGTTAAGATGGGCTCTAGGAGCTCTGTCCCGTGCAGGGTTGTGTGCAAACACCGAGGCTAATAACGACTAACACTCAGCGTTATAGGACGTGTACTTTTTGCATGATGGGTGAACAAGGGGGGTGGGGGGATCTTCCCTCCTACTAGAAGTGGGGAGATCTTACGTAGTTTAATTGACTACCGGAACAAAGGGGGTCTATCATTGTTGCGTAAGTAAGCGGTATGCTGAGCAGTCCCTATAATAGCGAAGTACTAATTGAGTTCGAGGGGGGTGCAATAAACGATTTCGCACCCTTGGTAGCGGGGGACAGCTCCGCTAGCAGAAAAGTAATACGACACTGATTGGCAATTACTAAGGTAACCGGGTCTTATAGTGACCGTAAAGTGTTTAAACAACAGGTGTTATAGGGGTGGTGCTCTCGTCGTAGTTAGACAAATTAGGTTGGTAAAGCTTCTTTTTCATTAGGTTTATTATAGTATGTTTGGTTCCTAGACCCATTGGGTTGCAGATTCATGTGGGACTATCGCGGATAAAATCCTCAAAGAGAACTCAGGACTGCGCTTCAAGGTTTACTAAATACCATCTCGCCGGAGGCCGTATCGGCGGGACTCCTCTACGGTGGTTACTCAACTGTAGGGGGCCATCTCATAGTCCTTATGATTGAAGGATTATTTAAGTGGGGGGGAGGCGCACTCGTTTCTTTGGGGGAGAGGCAGAATTAGATTAGCTTGTTAACACTCAAGCAAGATGGGGCGGGACGAAAAGACCCTAGGTGGTTTGGATTGATCTTCTTTGGTAAGGGGGGGAGACTCTGTTGTTGGGGAAACAGCCTTATAGGATAGTAGTTATACCAGCTACAGTAGAAAATTAAGGTTACAGTTTACTATCTTCACGGGAGATTTTGTTTCAATGAAGCGGTATCACCGGCTCTAGGAATAACTAACCCTAGGGGTAACAGCGCTATACACTATGGCAGATCGCATGTTGTAGTGTGTTTACGACCTCGATGTCGGCTCAAGTGTGTGCCTCGGTGCAGTAGCCGGGGGACTTGTGTATGTTCGCCACTTAGACACTTACGCGAGCTGGGTTAAGAGCGGAGAGATTTAGTTTGGTTTTTATCTGCTGATAAGTTTGCCCTTAGTACGAAAGGAACGGGAGCGATTAGATTGTGCTTAATACCTACTTTAGGTTAGTAAAACTTTAAACCTTCAAAGTTTGAGAGGTCTTGCGTAGCGAGTCAAGTAGTGTTTGGGTTAGGATAGACTTAATCTATTAGCTTTAGGAGCTGGGGATGCGCGGTATGAGCGCGCTCAGTGCGTCTAGTTTTATGTAGAAAATAAGGATTTTGTAGTTCCTAGAAGGCTAGTAGTAGCCTACACACACAGAGGGGGGGAGGACCTAGTATAATCATTATAACTACTTTCCAAGTAGTGGGTCCTGGGGCTACCGGGGGTCCTCACTATAGTGCTAGGTATTCTACTGTTGTTACTCTTTGTCGTTTGCCTCTTGCTACTAGTGGCTATGCTTGTTTTGCTGGAGCGTAAGGTGTTGGGCTTGACTCAGCTTCGAAAGGGACCCAACATTGTGGGGCTTTACGGGGTCTTGCAGACGGTTGTGGACGGGGTGAAGCTACTTACTAAGGAGATGGTTCTATTGGGGGGTGACCGGTTCTTTTTTTTCTATGTGTCTCCGTTCCTTCTTTTTTGTTTAGCCACTTGGGGGTGGTTCTTTATGCCTAGGCTGGGGGGAGGAGACGGTGGGGGTATTAGCGTGATTGTAGTCCTCTACATCTCGAGTGTGGGGGTGTATGGCGTTCTTTGGGCTAGGTGGGGTTCGAGTAGTGTATACTCTCTAATGGGAGGTGTGCGGGCTGTTGCCCAAATGATTTCATATGAAGTCGTGATGGGACTCTTTATCATTCTCCTAGCCTATTTTGCTAGATCTCTAGATTGGGATAGGCTTAGGCTTTACTATAGGGTGGGGGGGATGGGGAGGACTGTCTGATTAGTGGGGGTTGTACTATGGGTGGGGATTGTGCTTGCGGAATTAAATCGTACTCCTTTTGATTTAGTCGAGGGGGAATCTGAGCTCGTGGGTGGCTATAATGTTGAGTATTCTGGGTACAGATTCACGCTATTCTTTTTAGCGGAATACATGAATATTTGGCTACTGTGCTGGCTCAGTGAGGTTCTATACCTAGGGCACAACTCCATGGTAGGTTTAGTTGCTCTCGTTGGGGGGGTAGTCTATGTCCGCGGACTGCTACCTCGATTCAAATTCACCGATCTAATCGTGCTCACGTGGCGCATTTACCTGCCGGCTGTTCTTTGGGGGTGCATGGTGTTATTGTTGCTCGATATGGGTGGTTAGGTTTCCAGTTTTGCTCGTTTTATTGGGGGTTGTTGGGCTCCTTCTTGTGTTGGGGGGGAGGGGTATTATCAGTGTGTGAATCGGGGCGGAGCTAGTGAGCCTAGCAGTGGGGATGGGTGTTTTAGCATTGGGGGCTGGGGGCTACTGTACAAAGGTTGTCGTCCTAATGAAATACCTATTTTTGCAGATGATCATAGGTGCGCTTCTTCTACTCCTTCTTTTGGGCGTAGGCGAGGGGGGTCTCGGACCTGAGGCTCTAGTGAGCGGGATTCTAGTGGTTATTTTATTTAAATTGGGGGCTTTCCCTAGGCACCTTTGGGTCATTGATGTCTACGGGGGACTTTCATTGTGGGGGGGATTAGTTTTGGGTACTGTACCCAAGATTGGGCTGCTGGCTGCTTTGGCTCTCTTCAGGTGGGGTGCTGGCCTTACCTTAGAATTCATATCCGTGATGTCTGTGGTGGTGGGGGGAATCCTGAGGATTGGGACTACTGATGTTCGTCATATGCTGGCCTGCTCAGGGGTAGTGAGTGTAGGATGGCTATTAGTAGGTAGTTCCGGGGGAACTAGGGGCCTGCTTTGGCTTTTTCTAATGTATGTACTTGTATTGTTAGGTGTAGTCGTTCTCCTAGAAGTTAGGGTTTATATCGCGCTAAAACTCTCTTCGAGCTCCTTTTACGGCGGTACGGGGGTGGGATTTAACTCAGGTATTGGGGTTTTGTTGGTTCTTGGATTAGTGGGTATACCCTGCTCTGTGATATTCATCTTTAAAGTTTGTACCCTCATGATTTACGGTCTAGGAGCCTTCGTGGGGGTGGTTTTACTGGCTAGTTTCTTTGGGGCAGTAATGTATCTTCGCTTCTTTACTATCTCGTGGGGTAGCTTGGGTGTAGTGAGCCCCGCCTGGGGCTCAAGTCGGAGTCTATGGGGACTCCTAGTGCTGAGGAGTCTAGCGAGGTTCTTGGTTGGGCTTATTCTTTTATTTTACTTAGTTTTTTAATAATTTATTGTAGTTTAATTAGAGAACGTGTGATTTTGGGTCACAAGGATTAAAGGGCATTTTTTCAATGGGGGGAGAAGCTTGCAAAAGCAATACACTTTTAATGTTTGGACAGTCGGGAGACCTCCCCCTGATGTCGCCCCACCCGATTGCAAGTCTAACTAGAGGAGCTTGCTCACCGTGGTAAATTGGTTAAGTTCAGGGGAGCTCCCGGCATTGTTTTTACCTTGGAGATCGCTTTTAGAAGGAACAGAATATTAGTGGGTATGATTACGATTCTACTAGGGGGCCTGGTCGCCTACCCCAAAACTCCTATTGTTTTGCTTGTAAACCTAGAGTTTTTATACCTATTAGTAGTGGTATTTTTTATACTATCTTCATACTCTGTTATGGGGTGGTGGGGGATGTTTTTACTAGTGTTTGGGGCCTGTGAGGGTGTTTTTATTTTATCGGTAAATATGGTGGTTAGAAAGTTTATCGGCTTGCAAGGTACAAGTAAGTTCTTTAAATGGAGTGAGTCGGGTTACCCCTTTTCATTTGGTGGACGGATCTCCTTGGCCCTTAATCGGTTCTTTAGCGAGGTTGTCCTTAGTGTCCTCATTTTTAGGCTTATTCCATGAGCAGGGCCTCGGTACGTCCGGAATCCTATCAGGGATAATACTTATCCTACTCTGCTATATATGGTGGCGGGATGTGGTGCGAGAGTCATCCCTCCTGGGGTTCCATACACCTGCGGTTCAGGTTAACCTACTCCTCGGTATGGTGTGATTCATCATCTCGGAGGTCTTGTTTTTTTTCAGATTTTTCTGGACTTTTTTTTACGCTTCATTGAATCCTGTAGTGGAGATTAGAATAGTGTGGCCCCCGGTGGGGATCGTGCCCCTAGATCCAGTGGGTGTGCCCCTGCTTAATACAGTTGTCCTCTTGGGTTCAGGTTTTACCGTAACCTGATCCCATTATAGCCTGCTTTTAGGAAAAAAAGGGGGCGCCAAGGTGAGGCTTATCTTTACCCTAGCCCTCGGCGTGCTGTTTACGCTCCTACAGTTGCTCGAGTACATGGATAGCTCCTTTAGTATGGCTGACTCAATTTACGGGTCCATTTTCTTTATAGCCACTAGGTTCCATGGATTTCATGTCTTAGTAAGGTCAATGTTTTTAGGCGTATCACTAGGGCGGATGGTTTCCGGCCAATTAGGGACCAGTCGTCATGTCGGTTATGAGTGTGCTATCTGGTACTGACACTTTGTTGACGTAGTGTGGTTGTTTCTTTACGTAAGTGTATATTGGTGGGGGAGCCTGTAACGGGAGGTGTTGGGGGGTAGTATAACTATAGATTACTTTATTCTGCTAGAATAAAAATTCCCTTAACTGGGACTCTCCAGGGGGGGTGGCGAGTAGACAAGGGGGCTCACTGGGGCATAGGGTTCCAACCTCCCAACAATGTTGTTCACTCTGTATTTCTTTTCAGTATGCTTGATCGTGGGTGCTTTGGGCTATTTAGGTTCCTCGAGTACTAAGGGGCTGTACGGCCACTATAAGCGGTTAGTTATTTCAGGGGGGGATAAGGGAAGTTCCTATGAGTGCGGATTTGTCGATATGAATGAGTCTATAAATACCTATACGATGCAGTTTTATATTATTGGGCTATCTTTCATACTTTTTGACCTTGAGATTCTCATTATTATTCCGATGGTCGTGACTGGCGCTGAGGGCTATGAAGCCCTCAGCGCTTGGGGACTGAGGAAGTCTTTTTTTTTAGTTGTCGTTTCTATGGCCGCCTACTATGAGGTCATGGGTGGGGTGGTTTCATTCTAAGAAGCTCTGGGGTAGTTTAACCTTTTTTAAAATGTGAGTTTGTGGAGCTTAAGATAGTCGCTGAGTTCCCAGGTGGGATTAGTTTAACATAATAATGTGACCCTTCTAAGTTCATGATGTCCGCGGGACATCCTACAAAGCAAGCGCGTAGTTTAACAAGAACGTCAGGGCTTCACCTTGAAGGTACTGGTACCAGTAGCGCTCTCTGGGGTTGGGTGGCTGAGTAAAGGTGTGAGATTGTAAATCTCCCTAGGGAAGCTGACCTTCCCTCAACCATTGCTATATAGGGGTGAAATAGTTTTCGCTGGTGGGGTGGGGCTTCTCGCCTCTCTCTACTTAGCTCTGAGGGGATCAGTTGTGGTGATAGTGTTTTTAATTATTAGCTTTACCGTAATAGTTATGTTTGTGTTACTTTTGTCTGACTATTTCTTTTGGGGGGTAATAATGGGCCTCCTATATTTAGGGGGTATGATGGTTTTATTTAGCTATGCCGCTATGCTTTTAGGTGGCGTAGCTGGCATGGGTGAGACTTCTTGGGGCTATAAGGAAATAGGAGGGGGGCTGGCATTGGCCGTGACCCCCTTACTAGTCGGGGGCTTTCAGTTTCCTTCTATGGGCGGGGGGGGCGGCATGGTGGGAGGAGCGACTCAACTGTGGCTCTACTCCTCCTTTTTCCTTCTGGCTGCGGCCGTGGTGTTAGTTGTTGTGCTCCTAGTGTGCCTCCACTTGTGCGCCGAGAGGTGATCGTAGGGGGAGGGGGGGTTTAGCACTTCGTGCGCCCTAATTGTTACTTAGGGAGGGGTTAGTGTAAAGTCCTAACAACCTCCGTAGTGTTGTTGAAATGGGGCCTATGGTCTGGTATATTGGTGGGTGTCTTATGGGCATGTGGGAGAGTGGGGGGGGATCTGGTTTTTAGGATGTTTCTGGGTGGGGTAGAGTGCTCCTTTCTGGTAGACTTTTACTCCCTATTCTTCATGGTAGTGGCTTGTTATGTAACCCTATCTATTATATCTTTTAGTAGGTGGTACATGGCGGAGGAGCCCGCGATTTTGAAGTTTACCTTATTCCTGGGTGTTTTTCTCCTTTTTATGCTTATGCTTGTGTTCGCTGGAAACTTAATATTCTTAATAATTGGGTGGGAGGGGGTGGGGATTATGTCCTTTCTTTTGATTTCCTGATGGTCGGGTCGTTCTGAGGCCAGCGTGGCTAGGGTAAGCGCAATCATCTACAATCGTGTGAGAGATTTTGGCCTATACCTAGCGCTTTTTGCGCTGGTGGGGTCAGGGGGGGCTTTGTCAATTTTAGGGGATTGGGGGGCTAGTGAAGTGGGGGGGCTCGTGCTCCTCCTAATCCTTGTGGGAGCAATGGCGAAGTCTTCGCAGTTTTTGTTTCATCCCTGACTACCTAGTGCGATGGAGAGGCCCACTCCGGTTTCCTCTCTCTTGCACTCCTCTACAATAGTTGTAGCGGGGGTTTTTGTTCTGATTCGTCTCGGGGATTTATTAAGTATGGGTGTGGGGGGGGCCGTACTCCTAGTGGGAGCACTAACTATGCTCTACGGAGCCGCTTGCGCCTATAGGCAAGAGGATATGAAAAAAGTAGTGGCTTTCAGTACCACATCTCAATTGGGACTAATAGTCTGCAGTCTCAGGCTTAGGTACTACTTAGTGGCCTTTTTTCATATATGCATGCACGCATTCTTCAAGTCTTTAATCTTTATTTCTTCTGGGGTGTTTATCCACAGCTCTGTGGGAGGCCTGCAGGACATGCGGGGGGGGGGCCTGTCTGCAGGCTTTTCTTTTTTGTGTTTGATGTTGGGCTCCCTTTCACTGAGAGGCTTCCCCTTTTTTGCGGGCTTTTTTTCAAAAGACTCCCTACTGGAGAATATGTACGGGCCCGTAGTAAATCGCTTTGGCATTGTCTTGCTCATTATAGCTTCTGTGGTAACGGTTGGTTATTCCCTGAAGCTGGCTGTGAATATCGGGGGCCGCTGGTCAACAGGAAGTGTTGTGGGCTCCCTTTTGGGGGGGGTGGAGAATGGGGCAGTTCTGTGGTTTATGCTGCGCCTAGTTACCCTAGGTGTGGGCTTGGGGTTCTTTATAATTGCGGGGTTTGGTATCTGTAGGGAGGAGTACCTTTGGTCCTCACTAAAGGTGGTGCCACTAAGAATCCTATTCGCTAGGTTGCTGTTAGGGTGACTATCGTGGGGTGGTCAAACTGCAGGCATTTTTATGTACTCGTACAACCCACTTATTCACCGGATAGTAGTATCTTTTTTTTTAAAAAAATTCTGCGTTGCCTTAGGTGTTTGCGAGTTTTGGCTCTGGGAGGGCTTGCACATCGGGAGGTTCGCCCGCTCTGCTGCTACCGCTAGCTCCTTAGCCTTGTCGGCATTTGGTGGCGGGCTGCGCAGCTATTTTGCGTGAGTTCTTACTTCTATTCTTCTTATCTCGTGCTTGATACACTTTGTGTAAAAAAGCGGGTACTTAGATATAGTGTCATATGTGGATGATTTAAAGGGGAGGGAAGCTGAGAGAGTTAGTATATCATCAGAATAGGTAGTTTGAAACTACCAGGTAGGGGGACCGATGCCCTTACTCTCTGATGGTGGCATAAAATTCCTCAGATTAATCTTGGTTCATTTTTTGTCTTAGCGATTTCCGTGATGGGGATGTTGATTTATGTATGGGTTCCTGTGGCTAGAGATGTCTAATAAAACTTGAGTTTTCACAAAATTCCTCGGTTGCAGTGAGGGGATAAGAGCTACCATCTCTTAAGTTTTATAGTGCTAATCGTAAGAAGAGTTCCGCTGTTGTCGCTGGGCGCGATCGTCGTGAAGTGGGCAAAGGGGAGGGGGGGGGCGCCCCTCTACTGGTGCTGCTTCTATGTGGGTGCCTCTCTAGTCTATGCCTTCACGTTGGGGATAACATCTATAGTTGGCGTCGGTGGGGGCTTTGGGGCCCTCATTTTTTTAGATCAGGTCGGTATTTTGTTTGTCGCCCTATCGGCCCTGGTGGGCCTGCTAAGCCTCGTGGCGATGGTCCTGGGAACGCCTGGCTTTACTTCCCGTGGCCTTATGTTGTGCTTCCTAATACTTATGCTTTCTTTATTTGGGGTATTTACGGTTAGTGGGGGTATATTCTTCTTTGTTTGTTTTGAGCTATGCGTCTTACCTATTTTCCTGTTGATCAGTAAGTGGGGCGCTCAGGTGGATCGTGTTTTTTCTAGGTATTATTTTTTTTTTTACTCTGTCATTACCCCGGCGCCCTTACTGCTTTTCTTTTTGAAAATCACTGCGGCCGGATTTGGCAGTCTTCCTTGCTTGATCTATGGGGGGGAGGCCTCCTCTTTGGGCGCCGTGGGGATAGCAGTTCTTTTATTAGGATTTCTTACGAAACTGCCCCTATATAGGCTTCATATTTGACTCCCCAAGGCACATGTTGACGCCCCTGTGGGGGGCTCGATAGTCCTTGCGGGGGTTATACTTAAGATAGGGGGCTTTGGTTTGGTTCGTTTGCATCAGTTAAATGTGCTACATCTAAAACAGTTTGTGGGGGTTCCCGAGGGGCTGATTATTTTCCTAAGAATGGCTGGATTTTTTGCCACTAGCCTAGTTTGCCTGCGTTTGGTGGACTATAAGGTAATTGTAGCCTTCAGTTCAGTGGGCCATATAAGCATTGCTGCTTTGGGTTTAATCGTGGGGGTGGGGTGGGGGTTTATGGGAGGACTTTACGTATTCGTGGGTCACAGGATTGTCTCACCTCTCCTATTTTATGTTAGGGGCGTTCTCTACAGCCGCTTTGGGAGTCGTTTAGTTACTGGTTGGGGGGGAGTAGGGTCAACTTGGGGGCCCATTTTCTATGGGGCCTTTTTGCTCATATTCATATTTAATTTTAGGTTCCCTCCGTTCTTGAATTTTTTTGGGGAGTTGGGGATTTTTTATGGGGTTCTTGCTTTTTCCTACGGCCTAGGGTTAGTTGTTTTTGTGGGGTATTTGTTTTCCGGTATCTATATGCTCAATGTGGTGGTTTCTATAACCCATGGGCCCCTTCCTACGAGGCCCGGGGGGAGCTCCAGTTATATAAAGTCAACCTGCTCTGCAGGAGAGTGGTTTTTGCTGTGGGCCCTGGTCCTGACTTACGTATTGTTGGGTGCTTTCGTGATAAAGCTTTACTAGTGGGGGGTAGTTTATAATAGATCAGTTGGTTTCGGGCCGACGGGAGGCTCGTGCGAGCCCTCCCTAGGTTGTGTGGCGTGTCGGATCAACGAGCGGTCTTGATGAGAACGAGTAGGTGCTTATTAGTGCCGCCACTAAGAGCAGTGGTGATCGGCTTATTTCAGAATGCGTCTGGGGGGGAGTATTCAGCAACCCATCCGCAAGTGAGAGGTACGCAAGCTGGGCAATGATCTACTCAACCCAGCCCCCCAGGATAGGGCGGTCCAAGTTAATGTGCCAGCTGACGCGGTTATACCTAGCGCCCCAGTGTTCGTTAAAAGTATTCATAAAAGTAGAGGCCTCCGTGGGCGGGTCATGTGCAATTAGCCGTCCTCTGGGGCACCCTTTTTTTTGGGGGAGGAGCGTAAAGCGGATTAGGTACCCGCCTAACCCACCCCCACGGCCAATGTGAGGGCGGACTCTTAGAGCGAGAAAAAAAAATTCACTAGGCAGCTAATAGGGGGGTGTATAGGGGAGCCTGCGCGACTAACTTTGATAGTCCTCGCTTTTATTGAGCCCTTCGTGAGGTAGTGTATGCCCGTAGGGAGTTTGTAGTTCGATATGTGATCTCCGTATGCGCGTCTAGTCGTATAGTAGTTCAGGTCAACATGCTCTTTGGGGGGGTCTTCGCGTGGGCTACAATTCCTTATGAGAATGGATCAGCGTGAGCTGAGAAGAAGGACTTATTAGTAAAACTAAAGGGAGTGTGTTAATTTGAAATAACCCTTCTGGGGCACTTACTGCCCGCCAAATCATAACGGGCCCTCTTGGGGGGCCCGTTATGATTAAGGCGTAACATGGTAGCCCATCTAGAAAGATGGGCTGGATAGAAACAATGGGGGGTAAACTATTTAAGTTGGGGGGCTCATGACCCCCAAAAGGGGCCATGTCCCCTCCCCCAGGTGCGTCGTTGGTTGATGTCCACTAACCATAAAGATATTGGAACCCTTTACTTCTTATTTGGTATTTTTGCGGGAGTAGTAGGTACGGCAATAAGCGTTATTATTCGCCTCGAGCTATCTCAGTCTGGACTGGTGATCGGGGATGGTCAAGTCTACAATGTGATCGTAACCGCCCATGCCTTTGTGATAATCTTCTTTTTCGTCATGCCCATTATAATCGGCGGGTTTGGTAATTGGCTTTTGCCTATGATAGTGGGGGCGCCTGACATGGCATTCCCCCGTCTTAATAATATGAGCTTCTGGCTACTTCCTCCGGCTTTATTTCTTCTACTAGTCTCTTCCGTGGTTGGGAGTGGGGCCAGAACAGGTTGGACTGTGTACCCCCCTCTTGCTGGCAATTTAGCTCATGCGGGTGCCTCCGTGGATTGTGCTATTTTTTCCCTCCACTTAGCGGGGGTTTCCAGTATTCTCGGGTCGATTAATTTTCTTGTAACGATGATGAACATAAAGGCTAAGGGGTTTGGGGCCTATAATATTAGTCTTTTTTGTTGGTCGGTAATTTTTACAACGATTTTGCTTGTGCTGTCTCTTCCCGTTCTCGCGGCAGCTATCACAATGCTTCTATTTGATCGTAACGCCAATAGTAGCTTCTTTGATCCGGGAGGTGGGGGTGATCCTATTCTGTATCAGCACTTATTTTGGTTTTTTAGGCACCCCGAGGTCTATATTCTGATTCTGCCAGGTTTTGGTATAATCAGCCATGTGGTAGTTTTCTACTCAGGGAAATCCTCTATTTTTGGATATTACGGTATGGTGTGGGCTATGGGAAGCATTGGGCTTTTGGGATTTTTAGTCTGGGCTCATCACATGTTTACGGTGGGTGTGGACGTGGATGCTCGTGCCTATTTTACTGCGGCCACAATAGTGATCGCAGTCCCAACTGGGGTAAAGGTTTTCTCTTGGTTGGGCACCCTTGTGGGTGGTCGCATTCACATGGGGTTAGCTCTTTACTGAGCCTTTGGATTTTTATTCCTATTTACCGTGGGGGGTTTAACTAGGATTGCATTAGCAAACTGCAGCCTAGACTTAGTCTTACACGATACGTACTACGTTGTAGCCCACTTCCACTACGTTCTTTCAATGGGGGCAGTTTTTGCAATTATAGCAAGGTTCTACCATTGGTACCCCCTCTTCACGGGTTTGAGCTTTAATTATACCCTAAGGCTAGCTCATTTCTTTATTATATTTATTGGGGTTAACGTTACTTTTTTCCCACAGCACTTCCTGGGGCTTATGGGTATGCCTCGACGTTATACAGACTACCCAGACTTCTACTACAGGTGAAATCTTATATCGTCCTACAGATCCTCTCTAAGTGCTTTTAGAGTAGTTGTTTTGTTTATAGTGATTTGGGAGTCAATATACTCGCAAAAACCCATATACGCAGTAGAAAGGGGAAGGTTGGAGTGATCTCTTGGGTTGCCCCCCTCTTCTCACACGTGGATTGAGTCTCCCTATATAGGGAGTTAGCTCGGGTTAGTAGAATAAAAATAACAGCTTTGGGGGCTGTAGAAGGGGTCTATCACTAGGCTTCACTCGTGAAATGTTCCTAAGTTTTGAGTCTGTTACACTTTTAGGGGTCCCATTGGGAATAGTGGGGTTTGGTTTTTTTATTTACTTTCTTGGTTGGGGCAATGGTGCCCTGCGAGCCGCACTCGTACCTCTAATCGTGGGCCAGTTCAGAGGTGCCTTTTTTCCCTTTAGCCTGTGTTTAGTAGGGCTTTTTGTTTGTGTCTTATCTCTGAATGTAGCGGGGCTTGTGCCCCTGGGCTTAGCTATTAGTAGTTGGGGGGCTCTTACCCTCTTTTGAGCTCTTATTTTTTGGTTGGGGAATTTTATTTTTTGCTTAACATCGAAGTTTGTTTACAATGTCGCTCATTTCTTACCCATCAGGACACCTGGCTTTCTGGTTGTTTTTCTTGTGTGGATTGAGTTAGTGAGCTGGTTGGCTCGGCCCATTGCTTTGGGGGTGCGATTGATGGCTAATATTACCGCTGGGCATCTGCTATTGCATCTTCTAGGTGAGGGGGTGATGCTGATGGGGAGGTGGGGCCTGGTAGTTATTGTAGGCCTGCTGGGCTTTTTCCTTATGGCCGTTTTGGAAGTAGCTGTAGCCTTCATTCAGGCTTATGTCTTTTCGCTCCTGCTATCACTTTACGTAGCTGAGGGGTTGAGAACCTAGGCTGGAGGTTATATATTTAGAGTGGCGGAGCTTGGGGACGCATACGGTCTAAGACCGTGGGACGGGGGATTTCCCTCCTCTGCTTAGAGTAGTTTAATTTACTAGAATAGGTATTTGAAAAGTATCAGATGGGAGGTTCTCCCCGTGAGCACGCTCTTTCGTTGTCGAATATAGGTTAGCGCATAAACCGGTAAGTTTATTTTTTATAGAGGCCTGAGGGGCTGTTCGTG